ATGAAAAAATGATTTTTTTCAACTAACCATAAAGATATCGGTATTTTATATTTCCTATTTGCAATTTGAGCAGGAATACTAGGATCTTCAATAAGAATAATTATTCGATTAGAATTAGGTTCTATCAACAACCTAATTAATAATGATCAAATTTATAATTCATTAGTCACTAATCATGCATTTATTATAATTTTTTTTATAGTAATGCCTTTTATAATTGGAGGATTTGGAAACTTTTTAATTCCTCTAATGTTAGGAGCCCCTGATATAGCCTATCCCCGAATAAATAATTTAAGATTTTGATTACTTCCCCCCTCTATTATACTTTTATTATTAAGAAATTTTATTAATGAAGGAACTGGGACTGGTTGAACAGTTTATCCCCCCTTAGCTTCTAATATTTTTCATAATGGACCTTCAATTGATCTAACTATCTTTTCTTTACATATTGCCGGAATATCTTCAATTCTAGGGGCAATTAATTTTATTTCATCAATTTTAAATATAAATCATAAAAATATTTCTAAAGATAAAATTCCTCTATTAGTATGATCTATTTTAATTACTGCAATTTTATTACTCCTTTCTCTCCCTGTTTTAGCAGGAGCAATCACTATGCTTCTTACAGATCGAAACTTAAATACTTCCTTTTTTGATCCTTCAGGAGGCGGAGATCCTATCCTTTACCAACACTTATTTTGATTTTTTGGTCATCCCGAAGTTTATATTTTAATTCTCCCAGGATTTGGACTAATCTCTCATATTATTATAAATGAAAGAGGTAAAAAAGAAACATTCGGAGTATTAGGAATAATTTATGCACTTATAGCAATTGGATTTTTAGGATTTATTGTTTGAGCTCATCACATATTCACAATTGGCCTTGATGTAGACACACGAGCCTACTTCACTTCTGCTACTATAATTATTGCAATTCCCACAGGAATTAAAATTTTTAGATGAATCACAACCTTACATGGAACTAAGATTAATTATAATTCATCATTATGATGGGCCATAGGATTTATTTTTTTATTTACTATAGGAGGCTTAACAGGAATTATACTTGCTAATTCATCAATTGATATTATTTTACATGATACTTATTATGTAGTAGCACATTTTCATTATGTACTATCTATAGGAGCAGTGTTTGCTATCATTGCCAGATTTATTCACTGATTCCCCCTAATAACCGGATACTCTCTAAATAATTATCTTCTAAATATTCAATTTATTTGTATATTTTTTGGAGTCAATTTAACCTTTTTTCCCCAACATTTTTTAGGATTAAGAGGAATACCTCGACGTTATTCTGACTATCCAGATTCTTATTTATCCTGAAATATTATTTCTTCTATGGGCTCACTAATTTCTATTATTAGATTAATTTTTCTTATATTTTTAACATGAGAAGCTCTATCATCAAAACGATTAATTTTAAATATATTTTTTTTAAATTCTTCATTAGAATGACTAAGAAAATACCCTCCTATCAATCATAGATATAATGAAATTCCCGCAATCTAACGGCTAAATAAAATTTATAAATAAAATAATAAATATATATTAATTTTAAATAAAATATTTTATTCACAAAAACAAATATTATTTTTTAATATGGCAGATTTTAAGTGCAATAGATTTAAACCCTATTTATAAAGATTCATTAATCTTTTATTAAAAATAAATACTTGATTAATTTATCTCCAAAATTCAAATTCCCCCTCATATGATATAATAATTTTTTTTCATGATTTTACTATAATAATTTTAACTTTTATTATATTATTAATTTTTTTTATTATATTTTCTCTTATTAATAATAAATTTATTAATCATTTTCTTTTACAAGGCCATATAATTGAATTAATTTGAACTATTCTTCCAATATTAATTTTAATTTTTATTGCTATCCCCTCTATTAAAATTCTATATTTAACAGATGAAATATTCAATAGTAAAATTACCATTAAAACTATTGGACATCAATGATACTGAAGTTACGAATATTCAGATTTTTTAAATATTGAATTTAACTCCTTTATAATTCCAATAAATGAATTAAAAATCAATGAATTTCGTCTCTTAGATGTAGATAATCGATGTATCATACCCTTTAAATATCCTATTCGAATTCTTACTACATCTATAGATGTTATTCACGCCTGAACCGTACCCTCCTTAGGAATCAAAATAGACTCAACGCCTGGACGTTTAAATCAATCTATATTATCTATATCTCGTCCCGGCCTATATTTTGGCCAATGTTCTGAAATTTGTGGCATAAATCATAGATTTATGCCTATTACAATTGAATCAACCAATTTTAACAATTTTAAAAATTGAATAATAAATTATTATTAATTAATAATTAATAATATATTATTACAAATTATTATATAACTATCAAATTAAAATAATACCATATTTAATAATCAAAATTAACAAGTTAAAAATATTTATTACATTAAATGACTGAAAAATGTAAGTTTTGATTTTTTAAATCAAATTATAATAGATTAACATCTATTTTTAATGAAAAGAATTAGTTTAATCTTAAATCATTAAATTGTCAATTTAAAGATATTTTACTAAAATATTCTTTAATTCCACATATAATACCTAGGATATGAATTTTAATCTTAATAATAAATCTAATTTCTTTATATATAATTATAAGAATATTATATTTTTTAAATTACCCTTCCTACTATCCTAAAAAAAATCTTAACCTAACCCCTAAAAAATGAATATGAAAATGATAACAAATTTATTTTCTATTTTTGACCCTACTACAACTATAAATTTTTCTTTAAGTTGAGTAAGAATATTTATTATTTTTTTAATCTTTCCCTTTCAATTTTGATTAATTCCAACTCGCCATCAAATATTAATTAATTTAATTATAAATTCTCTCTTAAAAGAATTTAAAATTTTAATTAATTATTCTAAATCTAATTTAATTATTTTTATAAGTTTATTTTGATTGATTATAATTAATAATTTAATAGGATTATTTCCTTATATTTTTACTGCTACAAGTCATTTAAGATTTTGCATATCAATATCAATAACATTATGAATTAGAATAATTATATTTAGAATTCACAATTATATAAATGATTTCCTTGCCCATCTCATACCTCAAGGAACCCCCTATATTTTAATACCATTTATAGTAATTATTGAAATTATTAGATTAATTATCCGACCTCTAACCTTAGCAATTCGTTTAACTGCTAATATAATTGCAGGACATTTATTAATATCACTATTAGGATCTTCAAATCAACTTATTAATAATTTTATAATTTTCTTAGTCACAATTTTCTCTCAATTTCTTTTACTAATTTTAGAACTTTCAGTTTCAATAATTCAAGCTTACGTATTCTCAATTCTATCAGCCCTTTACAGAAGAGAAATTTAAATTAAATAAATAAAATTTATTAAATATGTAAATTAATTTAATCATTAATTTTAAAAAAATATGATAAAAAAAACTCAACAAAATCATCCCTTTCATTTAGTCTCAGTTAGCCCCTGACCAATTATTATTTCTTGTAGGTTATTCAATAACTTAATTTCTATAATTATATGATTCCATCAATTTAATTACATAATTATAATATCTATTCCTTGCACATTTTTATGTATTTATCAATGATGACGAGATGTAATTCGAGAATCTACATATCAAGGATATCACACATTTATAGTCTATAAAGGTCTTCAATTAGGCATAATTTTATTTATCATTTCAGAAATTTTTTTTTTTATTTCCTTCTTTTGAACTTATTTTCATTCATCCCTAGCTCCATCAATAGAAATTGGACAACTCTGACCTCCTCTAGGTATTAAACCATTTAATCCTTACGATATCCCACTAATAAATACTATTATTTTAATTTCATCCGGCATAACAATCACATGAAGTCATCATGCAATATTAAATAAAAATTTTATCGAAAGATCTAAAAGATTAATCATAACAATTCTCCTCGGAATTTATTTTACTTCTCTTCAAATAATTGAATATTTAGAAGCCCCATTTTCTATTGCAGACTCAATTTATGGATCTACTTTCTTTATAGCTACAGGATTCCATGGAATTCATGTTATTATCGGTACTTTATTTATTTTAATTTGTTCATACCGAATAAATTTATTACATTTCAGAAAAATTCATCATTTTGGATTTGAAGCTGCAGCCTGATACTGACATTTTGTTGATGTAATCTGATTAATTTTATATATCTCAATTTATTGATGAAGATATTAAAATAAATTTTATTATTTTTCCACTCAAATATATTAATTAATAAGATTTATAATATAAACAATTAATTTTATTAATTAAATTACTAATTAATAATTAATTAATATAAAAATTCTAAACTTAATTCTTTTTTATTTACATCTTTCTTATAAAATTTTATAAAATTTATATAGTATAATAAAAATTACATTTAATTTCCAATTAAAAAATTTAATTTATTTTAATATAAATAATTCTATCAATTATATATATAATTTTATTAATTATTTTTCTATCCTTAATGGTTCTAACAATTAATTTAATTTTTTTTAATAAATTTCAAAAAATACGTGAAAAAATTTCTCCCTTTGAATGTGGATTTGATCCCTTAACAAAATCTCGAATACCCTTTAGAATTCAATTTTTTATTATTAGATTAATTTTTTTAATTTTTGATATTGAAATTACCTTATTAATTCCTCTAATTTATATAATTTTTTTTTTTAATAAAATTACTATTTTTATTTCATTATTATTTATATATATTCTAATTTTAGGATTAATTATTGAATACATTGAACAATCTATCGATTGAAAAAAATAAATTTATTTATAAAATATAAATTAGTAAGGATTTTAGTTAAAAATATAACATTTAAATTGCACTTAAAAATTATATATTAATTTAATATATAAATCTTAATAATTAAACTTCTTTTAAAGTAAAAATTACATTTAATTTCGACTTAAAAATTGATTATATTACTAATCTAAAAGATAAAATATTCTAAGCTTTATCACTATCCTCATAAACATTTTATTTTTATAAATAAAATTATTATTAATTAATTGAAACCAAAAAGAGGTATATTATTGTTAATAATTTCATTGAAAAATATTCCAATTAAGTCCCCCCCCCCCTCTCTCTTTTACACACAGAAATAAATTATAATTGAACTTCTAATTCAATAACTAATGATATATTCATTTTATTTCTTAAAAATAATTTTTATATTTTATATAGTTTAATTAAAACATTATATTTTCATTATAAAAAAAATAATTTATTTATTTATAAATTTAAAATTTATTTAAAAATAAAAATTATTTTCATAATATCTTCAATATTATACTTTATTACATATAAGCTATTTAAATAAAAATTAAATTAATTTTTATAAATAAAATAAAAATATAAAAAATAAAACAATAAAAATAAATATAAAAATTTTATATAAATTCAAATAAATTTTTATCTCTTTAATCAAATTTAATAATAATATTTTTCCCATAAATTCAACCCAACTTTCATCTATATCTCAAACCTTTAACCCTAAGATCAAAAAAAAATTATAATTTCATAGATATATATAATTTAAAAATCACATAGATCTAAAAAAATAATTAATAAAATATAAATTAAAAAAATTTTTTATATAAAATATTCTCATCAATCTCCCTAAAATTAACATAATTATAGTAATTAATTTAATAGAAATATTTATAAATAAAAAATAATTATCAAAAAAAAATATTCATATTACTAATGAACCTCTCAATAAACTTAAAATTATTAAAACTATTATTGAAAAATTTATTAATATATTTTCTTTATAATAGTAAAATCTTTTTATTTTTATTTGACTATAAAAAATACAATAAAATAAACGTAATGAATAAGAAACTGTAAAAGATAATGATAATAAAATTATACTTAATATAAATATATTAATATTTATTAAATAAATTATTTCTATAATTAAGTCTTTTGAGTAAAATCCTGCAAAAAAAGGAAATCCTATTAAAGATAAATTAGAAAGATAAAATCTCATTATAGTAAAAGGAATATATTCATTTAAATTCCCCCTAAATCGAATATCTTGATTATTATTTATTAAATGAATTATAATTCCCGCACACATAAATAATAAAGACTTAAAAATAGCATGAATAATTAAATGAAAAAAAGATAATAATCTCAAACCTAACCTTAAAATTACCATTATTAAACCTAGCTGCCTCAAAGTAGATAAAGCAATAATTTTTTTTAAATCATTTTCAAAATTAGCCATTAACCCAGATATAAATATAGTAAAAACTGAACAATAAAATAATATTTTAATGATAAAGCTTCCGCAAAAAAATTTACTAAATCGAATTATTAAATAAACTCCAGCAGTCACTAAGGTTGAAGAATGTACTAAAGCTGAAATAGGAGTCGGAGCAGCTATAGCTAAGGGCAACCACACAGAAAAAGGAATCTGTGCCCTCTTAGTAATAGAAGCAATAAAAATTATTACTAAAACTAAAGAAAAATTTTTATTTAAAAAATATACTTTTCAATCCCCAAATATAAATATTAAACCAATAGCTATTAATAATCCAATATCTCCAATTCGATTACATAAAACTGTAACTATACCAGAATTATAAGACATATAATTTTGATAAAAAATTACTAAACAATAAGAAATTAATCCTAACCCATCTCAACCAAATAAAATTCTAATTAAATTTGGTCTAATAATTATTAAAATTATTGACAAAATAAAAAAATTTAATAAAATAATAAATCGATCTAAATAAATCTCTTCCCCCATATAAATCATTCTATATAATATAATTATTGAAGAAATTACCATAATTACTCTAATAAATAAACAAGACAATCAATCAATCAAAATAAAAAATTCTACATTAATGCCATTAAAATCAAATAATATTCATTCTAATATATAACTTAAATCTATTAAATTTAAAAAAATTCTAAAAAAAAAAAATCTAAAAAATAATAATATTATAAAAAATGAACATATCAATAAATTTATAATTATCTAAGATAAAATAATTTATATTTTATATCTCCAATCCCACAAATTAATATTTTCTTAATTAAACTACTTAAATAAAATTATCTAAATTAAAAAATTTAAATAAAAAACTAATTTATTTAATTTTTACTAATAAAATAAACTCAAATTTACAATAAATAAAATCAAAGGACTAACATGAATAAATAAAACTATAAAATCTTTTAAATTAATTATATAAAATTTATTTTCATAATATAAAAATCCTTGCTGAATATAAGAATATAAATATAATGAATAAGCCCTCCTAAAAAAACAAATCATTATTATAAAAATCATTAAAATAATATCTCAACTAATAATTACTATAATTATAAAAATCTCTCTAAAAAAATTTATAGAAAAAGGAAAAGAAAAATTTGCAACACACAAAATAAATCATCAAAATCTCAATAAAGAAAATAAATTTATCATACCCTTATTAAAAAATATTAATCGTCTTAAAGATCGTTCATAATATAAATTAACTATAAAAAATAATCCTGAAGAACATAAGCCATGAGAAATTATTAAAATATAAGCACTAACAGCTCCTAATTTTATTATAGTCAATAATGAACACAATAAAATATTTATATGAACCACAGATGAATAAGCTACTAATTTTTTTATATCAATTTGAATTAAACAAACTAAACTTAATAACAAAGACCCAATAATACTTACCCTAAAAATTATATAATTAAATTTTACCCTAACTATAATAAATATTTTTATAAAACGCAATAATCCAAATCCTCCTAACTTTAATAAAATAGCAGCTAAAATTATAGAACCATAAACTGGAGATTCTACATGAGCTTTAGGAAGTCACACATGAAAAATATAAATTGGAAGCTTAATGTAAAAAGCTAAAAATAAAATTAAATAATCCCCTAACCCTAACCCTACCTTATTATCGCCTCTCCTTATATTAATTTTTATAATTATTATTAAATTAAAATCAAATGACCCATTAAACTTTAATAATTTAATTAAATAAATAAATAAAGGCAATGAAATAAAAATAGTATATATTAACAAATAATAAGCTGCCACTAATCGTTCAAAATTTATCCCTCAATAAATAATAATAATAAATATAGGAATCAACCTTAATTCAAATATTAAATAAAATAATAATAAATTCAAAGATGAAAAAAAAATAATTAAAATTATTAATATAATCAAAAATAATAATAATTTTTTAATATAAATATATTTATCTTCTCTCCTCTCTTCAAATTGAATAACCATAAATACTAATCCCATTACCCATAAACTTAAAACTAACATATAATAAGAATAAAAATCTAAACCAAAATATAATCTTAAATCAATTCAAATTAATCTATCCTTAAATATAAATTTAAATAAAAAAAAAAATCTTAATAAATAAATAATATTATAAAAAAATATAATTTTTTTATTTATAAATAAAAAAATAAATATAAACAATAAAATAAAATTAATTTTTATCATATTTTAAACTTAATCGCATAATTTAAATCAAACATTAAAATTTATTAATATTAAATAAATAATATAATTCATTTCCATGAAATCGAACAGTTAAAATTAATAATGCTAATCCTAATACCCCCTCACAAACACTAAAAACTAAATAATAAATTACAAATATTTCTAAATTAATTAATCTAAAAATTAAATATATAATCATAAAAATAGTTAAAACTATGAATTCAATAATAATTAAAATTAAAAGCATATACTTATATATTAAACTTAATATAATTAAAATAATCAAATAAATATATCTATATATTAATATATCAATATAAATAACTAATATAGTTTAAAATAAAACATTAATTTTGTAAATTAAAAATATTTATTTAATCCAATTAATTAATAGTAAATTAATAATTATTATTTATCCCTTCTCCTCAAAAAAATAATTTTATTATTATACTTTTAATCTCCAAAATTAACATTCTAAATAAATTATTTTTTGTAATTAATAATTATTATTTTAAATAAATAATGAATTAATCATAAAATAAAAAATTAATTTAATATGACTAAAAATCTAATAATTATAAATTTTATAATTATTATTATAATATTTATATTCTTATTTATTATTATTATAAATATCATAAATTTTAATCCAATTATAATAATAATTAATATAATTATTTATAGAATAATAATTTGTATAAAAATTTCTATATGAAAATCAAATTATTTATATTCAATTATTATATTTTTAATTATAATTAGAGGATTAATGATCATATTTCTTTACTTTTCAAGACTAATTTCTAATGAACAAACCAAATTTAAATTTAATAAATTATTATTAACTAACATAATTTTTAATTTCATAATAATTATTATTTTAAATTATAAATTAAATTTTTTTCACAACTCCCCTAAAAAATTTAACTTTTCTGAAATTAACCTAATAATAAAACTTAATGAAATAAATTATCAAAATATTTTAAATTTATATGAATATCCTTTTAATAACCTAACAATTATTTCTATATTTTATCTTATAATTTCTTTATTCTCTATTATTAAAATTTGTTCAATCAAAACTTTTACCTTACGAAAAATTATTGATTAATTAAATTAATAAATTTATATTTATAATCAAATATCATTATATGAATAAAAATTTATTTTATATATTAAATAATTCACTAATAAAATTGCCCACACCTATTAATATCTCATACTGATGAAATTTTGGATCCTTATTAGGAATATTTCTCTTAATTCAAGTTATTAGAGGATTTTTTTTATCTACTCATTATACCCCCCACATAAATTATGCCTTTAATAGAATTATTCATATTATACAAAATGTAAAATTAGGATGATTAATTCATAATATTCATATTAATGGAGCTTCAATATTTTTTATTTCTTTATATATACATATCAGACGAAATTTATATTACAATTCTTATAAACTTTTTAATACATGAATAATAGGTGTATCAATCTATCTAATTTCAATAATAACTGCCTTTTTGGGTTATGTCCTACCATGGGGACAAATGTCATTTTGAGGAGCTACAGTAATCACAAACTTAATCTCAGCAATTCCCTACATAGGAAACTTAATCATCCAATGAATTTGAGGTGGATTTTCTATTAATAACTCAACTTTAAATCGATTCTATTCAATTCATTTTATCCTACCCTTTATTATAATTATTATAGTAATATTACATTTATTTTTCTTACATTCAACAGGATCATCAAATCCATTAGGTACCTCAAGAAATTTATATAAAATTCCATTTCATATTTATTTTACTCTAAAAGATATTTTTGGACTAATAATTTTAATATTAATATTTTGAATTATTAATTTAGAATATCCTTACATGCTCAGAGATCCAGATAATTTTATACCTGCTAACCCCCTTATTACCCCCCTTCATATTCAACCTGAATGATACTTTCTCTTTGCCTATGCAATCCTCCGATCAATTCCTAATAAATTAGGAGGTGTTATTGCTCTCCTATCTTCCATTTTAATTTTATATATTTTACCCTTAATTAATATCAAATTTAACTCCTTAATATTTTACCCATTAAATCAATTTTTATATTGAATATTTATAAATATTTTTATTTTACTGACTTGGGCAGGAGCCCAAGTCATTGAAATTCCATTTATTTTAATCAGTCAAACTTTATCTATTATATATTTTATTTACTTCCCCTTTACAATAATGTCAATAAATTTTTGAAATAAATTAATCCTTTAATAAATACAATTAATTAAAATATAAAAACTTAAAGTTAATGATCTTGATAAAAGTTTATATTTTGAAAATATAAAAAAGAAATTTAAATTTTCTATTAACTTTTACATTATACTATAATTATAAATATAAAAAATTTTAACCCTATAATTAAAATAATATATATTAAAATTATTGGTAAAATAATTTTCCAACATAAATATATTAATTCATCATATCGTATACGAGGCAATAATCCTCGTATAATAATGATCATTATATTAAAAATATTAATAAAAAAAAAAATTCTCCCCTCTACTAATAAATTAGTAAATAATATAACTCTAATAAAACTAAAAAAAATAATTATACCATATTCTCCTAAAAAAATTAAAGCAAATCCCCCACTAAAATACTCAATATTAAATCCAGAAACTAACTCAGATTCTCCCTCAATAAAATCTATTGGACTTCGATTTAATTCTGCCATAATTCTAATAAAATATATAATAAATAAAGGATATATAACAAATAAAAATCAAAAATTTTTTTGAAATTTTATTAAATCAATTAATGTATATCTCTCACCCATAAATATTAACACAAAAATAATTAAAATAAATCTTACCTCATAAGACAATATCTGAGAAACAGAACGAATTGAACCTATTATTGAATAAATAGAATTAGAAGATCACCCTATAAAAATAATTAAATATCTACCTAATGTTATTAAAACAATCATTATTAAAATAGAATAATTTAAAAAATAAATATTAGTATAATATGGATATAATAATCACATAATTATTATTAATCTAAATATAAATAAAGGACACAAATAAAATAAATTATAATTGGACTTAAAAACATAAAATAATTCCTTAGTTAATAATTTAATTGCATCACTAAATGGTTGAAAAATCCCCCCAACTCCTAATTTATTAGGACCTTTACGTATCTGAATATAACCTAAAACCTTACGCTCCAATAAAGTTAAAAAAGCAATTCCTATTAACAATAATAATAACAAAATCAATAAATTTAAAATATTCAATATAATATAATAATTAATATTAATAATTATTACCTATATATTTACCCTAAATATATATTATTAAATTCTAAATTTAATACACTCTTTCTGCCAAAGTAATTTTTTATTCAAACCTTTGTAATTTTAATTAATTCAATTCAATAAAAATTATTTTAAATAAAAAGTCCTTTCGTACAAAATTATTTTAAATAAATTATAGATAAAAACCGATCTGGCTCACACCGATCTAAACTCAAATCATGTAAAATTTAAATAGTCGAACAGACTCAATAATTAAACTTCTTCATTTAATCTTTATTTTAATTCAACATCGAGGTCGCAAACATTTCTTTCAATAAGAACTTAAAAAAAATATTACGCTGTTATCCCTAAGGTAATTAATTCTAATTAAAAATAATTTTATTATTTATTCAAAATATTAATAATCATCAATTAATGTTTATAAAATTAATATATATATTCATAATATTTAATTAAATTTTAATTTAATATTAAAAAAATTATTTATTAAAATAAAATATTATTTTTCATTTAATATAAAAGTTTATTAAATTTTACTATCCTCCCAATAAAATATAATTTTAAATATATATTTATTATAAAAATAATTTTAAAATTATATAAAATTCTATAGGGTCTTATCGTCCCATAATTTTATTTAAGAATTTTAACTTAAAATATAAATTCATATTATAATTCTAAAATAGTTTAAATTTCATCCATTCCTTCATTCAAGCCTTTAATTAAAAGACAATTTATTATGCTACCTTAGTACAGTCAAATTACTGCAGCTATTTAATTTTAAATATCATTGAGCAGAACAAATCTTAAATTATAATATCTTAAAACCATGTTTTTATTAAACAGGTGAATTTAATTATATTATTTATATTTAATATAATAAATTTAATTTGCCTAATTCTTCAAAAAAATATTTAATTTATATTTTTATATTTATAAATATTAATATTAAAGTTTAATTTAATAATATATCATAAATTTAATACTAATTTTATCATTATTTTTTAATATTAATAATTATTAAAAATATTTTTTTAAAAAATTAAATATTTTTATTAAATAATTAAAAATTAATTTATTTATTATAAATTATTAAATTTTTTCAAAAAAATTTCAATTTTAAAAATATTTTTAATTTTAATATTTATTGTTATATAACAAAAATAAATAAAATTAATTTTAAAATAATTTATAGATTATCCCATAAATTTTTTATATAAATTAAATTATAATAATATAATATTAAATAATTATTATAATTAAAATAAATATATATTAAATTAAATTTATATCAAAAAAAACTAGATATCCAAAAAATTGATTAAAATATCTTCTCTAAATAAATATTAAAAATAATAATTAAACATTAAATTTTATAATTATTTAACTCTATTTTCTTCGAAAAATTTTAATTTTAAAAATAAATTTTAAATAAACCCTGATACAAAAGGTACAATAAAATAAAATTACTATATAAAAATTTTTTACTTTTATTCATTCACATTACTTAATTATTATAATTTAAATTATTATTTTTAATTAATTACTACAACTAAAATAATTTTTGTTAATATAATTTTATTTAAATAAAATAAATAAACTTTTAAAATTTTATAATTCTAAAATATATATTAAATTAAAATTTTTATGTAAAAATTTTAATATTATTATTAATTAATCTATTCAATGTAAATGAATTATTTTAATTTAAACTAAAATTTTAATAACAATTAAATTTATTATAATTTTTTAATATTAATTAAATTAATCTAAATACACTTTCCAGTACATTTACTTTGTTACGACTTCTTTCATCTTAAAATGAAAATGACGGGCAATTTGTACATATTTTAAATATAATTCAATTTATAAATTTTTATATAAATTTACAATTAAATCCATTTTCTATTAAATTTTAAAATTTAATTTTCATTAATAATATTTAATTGTAATTCACTTAAAAATCTTAATTATTATCTACATTTTGATTTGAATTATTATTATTTAAATTAAAAAATTTTTTAATTAATATCTAATAATATAATTTTTCAACAACAATATATAAAAATTTTATAAAATAAGTATATCCATTCGTGGATTATCAAATTAATTAGCAAATTCCTCTAAAAAAAAAATACCGCCAAATCTTTTATTTTTAATGATTAAACATTTAATATTTAAATTAAAATATATTTAATAATAATAATAGGGTATCTAATCCTAATTTTTTTTAAGTATTTATATAAAAATTAATATAATATATTTTAAATTAAAATTTTTTAATTATTTATATTTCACCATAAAAATTTTCTTTTAATTTATAATAATATATTTAAATTAAATAATTATTTAATTATAAAAATTTATTTTTATTTAAAGTATAACCGCAATTGCTGGCACTTTATATATTAATAATTAAAAATAATTTTCTATAATAAATTTACATTTAAATAATTAGTTTAAATATTAAATTAATTAATTAAAATTATTTAAATATTTTAATAATTATAAAATTTTATTTATATATAAATTATTTAATAAATTTATAATAAAAAGATTAAATAATTTTTTAATGTAAATATATTTATAATTTATTATATAGTTTCCCCCCATTAATAATTTTTTATATTATTATTATATATTATTAAAAAGTAAAAATATAATACTTATTATTTAATAAAATTTATTAATAATAAATTTTTATTATTTAATAATAAATATATTTTAATATATAAATTAAAAAATCATTTATATAATTAAAATATATTAATAAATTAAATATTTTATTTATATAATTATATTTAATAATTATTATTTAAATTAATGATTAATTATTTTCTTTTTTTAAATATTAAATTTTTATATTATATAATAATAATTAAAATTAATATTAAATAATGATAAATAATAAGAAATAATTTATTAATTAAATTTTTATTTATAAATAAATAATATTATAATATACAATATAATTATATTTATTATATTTTAATATTAAAATTATATATAAATTAATTTAATGTAATAAAAAATTTTAAATCCAAAAATAACTGGTTTTTTTTATTTTATAAAAAAAAATTATATATTTTTAATATTTTTTTTATAAATTAAATTATTAAAAATTATAATTATTATTTTTTAAAAATATTTAATTTATTTAATATATATAAAATAAATAAGTAAGCTAAATTAAAGCTTTTAGGCCCATACCCTAAATATAAAATTATAAATATTTTCTTATTTATTTTAATTTCTAATAAATATTAATAATAATGATATGCCTGATTAAAGGATTATTTTGATAGAATAAATCATACATTTTAAAAAATGTTTTCATTTTCCCCCCCCCCTCTCTCTTTTTTTTATATTTAATAGAATTTAACTATTTCAAAAAATTTCAAAAATTATTATGCATTTTACATTAAAATATATAATATTTTTATTCATTAAAAAATAAGTAAATGTAATTATTACAAAAAAATATTTTTTAAAATATTAAATTTAAAATTAATTCCATAAATTAAATTTTAATTATAAAATTTCATAATAATCAACAATTTATTTTATAAATTTTTTATTTTAATTAATTTAATTAACTCTACTATTATTCCACTTTTTATCCAAGATTTATTATTAATTTGATTTTTAATAGAAATTAATAATTTATTATTTATTTGTTACCTATGTTTTAAATTAAATAATAAAAAATTAATTTTTTTATATTACATAATTCAAATTATTGCTTCTTTAATAATAATTTTTTCATTAATTTTTAATAATTTTTTCATAATTAATATAAATTTTTTAATAATTAATTTTATCTTTTCTTTAATATTAAAATTAAGAATTCCACCCTTTCATCTTTGAGTGCCTATTATTGCTATATATATAAATTGAAATATAATTTTTATTTTTTTATCCCTTCAAAAAATTATTCCTTTTTATATTCTTTCAATAATAAAAATAAAAAATTTAATTTTTTATTATTTAATTTTATCTTCTGCTTTTATTTCTATATATAAAATAATTAATTCACTAAATTTGAAAATTTTATTAAGTTATTCTTCTATTAATCAAACCAGATGAATATTACTTTTAATCTTTTTAAAAAATATATTCTGATTTATATACATAATTATTTATACATTAATTTTATTCATTATAACATATTTTTTTTCATTTTATAAGTTTTATTTAAATTTTTTATTGAATAAACATTTATCTATAAATTTTAATTTAAGATATTTACTAATAATTATAAATTTAGCTAGAATTCCCCCCCTTAGCTTTTTTATACTCAAATGAATAAATATTTTTATTTCTATTTTTAACTCAAATTTACATTTAATTTTTATTTTAATAATAATTAATTCATTTATTTTAATTTATATCTATATTAATTTCATAAATTTAATTTTATTTTTTTATTCAACTAAATTTAAATTTTTTAATTTCTCAATTAATTTAATTAATAAAAATTTCTATACTTTCTTATTAATTTTTATTAATTTATTTTTTTCACTCATTTTAATTTTAATTTAATTAATATTAAAATATTTAAATAAGATTTTAAGTTATAATTAATTAAACTTTAAACCTTCAAAGTTTAATAAATAAAATATTTTTATAAATCTTATTTTAAAATAAATAATAAAATAAAATTAAATCTTAATTTTTTAAAAAATTCTTTAAACTTGCAATTTAATATTTTAACCTTAAATAAACTATAAAGATTTCAAATACTAATGATTAAATTTCAATTAACTTTAATTAATTAAAACCCTAATAATAATTAAATTTTAATAAATATAATAATATTAATTATTAATAATAAATTAATTATAAATAAAATTTATTAATTAAAATTATTAAAATAAAATATCTATAAATCATTAATAATTTAATGTTAGAAAATCTAATATTTTCATAAATAAATTTACAATTTATCTCTTTTATCAGACATAACATTTATAAAT